ACCGCCCCATGAATTGGTTATTCCTAAACGAGTCATGAAGGGTATAACGAACATACCCTGTCTCCACATTGGATCAAGAACAGGGTCAGAAGGATCAAAAACCGCTAATTCATACAGAGCCATCGAACCGGCCCAACCAGCAACCAAAGCAGTATGCATTATATGAACAGAAAGCAAACGTCCGGGATCATTCAATACAACGGTATGAACACGATACCAAGGCAAACCCATGGAAATACCCCTTTATGAAAGAAAAAAGACACTACGTAACTTTATTGCATTGTAAAAGACTATACTATGACTATGTTATGGACCCCCCTATTTAGTGGATTATTTCAACGTAAGGGTTCATATTTGTTCTATTCTGTTGGTAATAATGGAACAGTTTTGTTCGTAGGAACACAGAGAAGCAGATTTATTCTATACTCGATAAGTACCAATACGCAATGGGGAGGTTAATGCCATTTTCTATGAGCGAATGTGCCCATACTTGTTCATCATTAGAGGACACTATTCGTAATAATTTTCCCTTTTTTTTCTTACTTTCTTTATAAATTTTTCTAATTTTATGAATAAAATTAGAGTTAGAGTAGGATAAAGTACAATAATTTAATTCTAAAGATAATAAAGGCTTTGTTACGTTTCCACATCAAAGTAAAATATAGTACTTAGTTCTTTTTTCTTTCATTTAATGCCTATTGGTGTTCCAAAAGTACCTTTTCGAAGTCCTGGAGAGGAAGATGCATCTTGGGTTGACATATAGTGCGACTTGTCAGATATATTGGGTCATATGGGATTTTCCCGTTTTCTCCCCAATCGAGATATCCTCTGTTTCGCCCACGAAAGATTCATTGAATCATCAAAAATTTGGAGCGTGAAGTGCAATTAGATCCATTTTTGGGGGGGATTCGAATTATTATTACTATTCTAAATTAGAAGAATTTATGGTTGGCTTAGTTGGACTACTACATTGAAGTATCCAGGCTCCGTTTAAAAAAACCAAGTAGTCTATATCATAAAGGATTCCTATTTCCTATTCTTAAAAAAATCCTTTTTTTTAAGTATCAAACTCTTATGTTAATCAATCAATCGAGTAATATGCATGAAGCCGTCAACTATTTTACGGAATGCGTGAATTTAAAAAAAAAAAAAGAAGGGATAACAAAAAGAAGTGGTAATGGGAGCATTTGTACTATATGTGCAAATCAAAATCGGGCGGATCTTTACCCGGAGTAGAGCATAAACCTAAAAAGATTAAAGAGGCCCATTTAAGAACAAGAAAATGACATCGTGATTTGGATTGAATCTCGATGAAACAATCCATCAATGAAAAGTTAATTGGATAAGTTTATTTTATATTATACGTTATAAATATATATATAATAAATATAAGGGGAACACAAACTCATGTTTCGTGAAAAATAAAAGAAAATCCTTTTATTATAAGTTATTGCTTATATATAAGTTATATTATTGCTATTGCTATGAAAAAAGAAAAAGTATTGGAATCTACACATTGATTCTCTTTTTTTTTGAACCGTATGCGTCAAAAGGCGCCTGTACGGTTCCTGGGGGATACAATTTGACCCTAATCAACCGACTTTATCGAGAAAGATTACTTTTTTTAGGTCAAGAGGTTGATAGCGAGATCTCAAATCAACTTATTGGTCTTATGATATATCTTAGTATCGAGGATGATACTAAAGATCTGTATTTGTTTATAAACTCTCCTGGCGGATGGGTAATACCGGGGGTGGCTCTTTATGATACTATGCAATTTGTGCTACCAGATGTACATACAATATGCATGGGCTCAGCCGCTTCAATGGGATCTTTTATCCTGGTCGGAGGAGAAATTACCAAACGTTTAGCATTCCCTCACGCTTGGCGCCAATGAGGCTTTTATTTGACAGAAAAAAGAAGACTATGCCTTCGCCATATGAAATATGAATATTAAGTAATAATAGCATGGCACTTTGAATTCGATATAATCAATTTTGTTTTCGAAACATTAGATTAGATTATGTATCGAGAGAGTAATATGAGAAAAAGGTATTTCCTATTTTATTATCGGAAGTCCAGTTCAGCGTCACAAACTTTTTTTCACACCAGAGGTCTCTTAAGAATATTTATAGTTTAGAGAGTATAGAGCGAAAAAAAACAAGATTCTTTTTTCCTTAGTTTATTTGATCAAACAAAAAAGCAACTTTGGGATTGCTGAATAACAGACAAATCACAGACAAAAAAATATAATAAATATATAAAGCAACGGAGCCATCATAGTATTTTTGAATTCCTCCGAAAGGAAGGGTGGTAAGTTGATCATTTACCTATCGGGGTCTGATCGATCCTATTTTTTTAGGTAAGGGTCAATTTGATTGTAGAGCCGTATGCAATGCATAATGCCCGTACGGTTGTTCGATTCTATCTTTTTTTTTTTTTCTTGTTATTCTTTTATTACTTTCTTTTATCTTCCCCTCATCTAGAGAAACCTTTTATTATCTTATATCATCAGGGTAATGATCCATCAACCTGCTGGTTCTTTTTCTGAAGTAGCAACGGGAGAATTCATCCTGGAAGTGGGAGAACTACTGAAACTACGTGAAACCCTGACAAGGGTTTATGTACAAAGAACGGGCAAACCCTTATGGGTTGTATCCGAAGACATGGAAAGAGATGTTTTTATGTCAGCAACAGAGGCCCAAGCTTATGGAATTGTTGATCTTGTAGCGGTTGAATGACAATAGCCTGGATTTCGCGTCAATTCGTAATTTAAAATTAACCCTGCCGAGTTTCATTTTAATATTCTATGATGAATGATTTTTATTTCCTATTCTATTGAATAAAAGTAATTCATAATCATCCGGTTAGGATCGATCTAAACCAGCCCATTATGTATATGATTCAACATGCCAACGATTAAACAACTTATTAGAAATACAAGACAGCCAATTAGAAATGTCACAAAATCCCCCGCGCTTCGGGGATGCCCTCAGCGTCGAGGAACATGTACTAGGGTGTATGTGCGACTCGTTCAGATCATGAACTAGAACAAAGGAAAGAGAACAATGTTCAAATAAAAATGATCAAATAGGATAGAACGGAAAAATGAACTACATTTCTTTTTTATTATCTAAAAAGAAGGATAATTGATCATATTCCTTTTATTTTGTATGAAATTTATGGTTTCTATTGGTGTAAAACCACTCACCTCAATTTAAGATGAGAAGCAATTCTCCATTGGTAGCAAATGGTTATCCATTAAGCGGAGGAAATCTTAGTTAACATAGACCCCTCTTGCAAGAACGGACTAACAAGGTCAGCTACCCAGCCAACTTTCATAATTAAATACCGTTACTGTATAGGTAGAGCTCGTTGTGAAAGACCTATTACTGGAGAATTTCTGGGTAGAGCCGAAGAATGTGAACTATACAAGTTAGCAATAACATTGATTAAATGAAGTAAAGGCTCCGGTGTATAGAGAAGACCTCACCGTTTAAGAAGTAACCATAGAAACGATGGAATCCACTATTTATTTATCATGCTATTTTTTTTTTAATACCTAGTATATCGTATTTCGAGGTGAAATGCCTAGAAAAAATCGTGGTTGGGAAGGTTATAGTAGCCAAAGCCATTGGAATTTTTAGTTTATACATTGGAAAAATCCGTTTTGTTATTAATATACTAGGAAAGGGGCAAAAGAATAACTGAAAGAAAGGAAATCTATTAGTTATTCGTTAAAGTTTCATTTATTCAATGACCAGAATTAGACGGGGATATATCGCTCGGAGACGTAGAACAAAAATTCGTTTATTTGCATCAAGCTTTCGGGGGGCTCATTCAAGACTTACTCGAACTATTACTCAACAAAAAATAAGAGCTTTGGTTTCGGCTCATCGGGATAGGGATAAGCAAAAAATTAATTTTCGTCGTTTGTGGATCACTCGAATAAATGCAGCAATTCGTGAAAGGGGGGTATGCTATAGTTATAGTAGGTTAATAAATGATCTGTACAAAAGACAGTTGCTTCTTAATCGTAAAATACTTGCACAAATAGCTATCTCAAATAGGAATTGTCTTTATATGATTTCCAATGAGATCATAAAAGAAGTAAGTTGGAAGGAATCCACCGGTTAAACGGAGTTGCCCGGAGAATGAACTCCGGGAAGGTCGAATAAAAATGAATGAATAGAATATGATAAAATATGAGAAAGTAGTCAAAATAAATATGAATCAACACGTTCAATAAAAAAATTGATTCTTCCCAGATTATTATTTTTTTTCTTACGACACGAGAATTCAATTCGGATTCTTGGATTTTTCCAACAAAAGACCAATCCGCTTTTGAGTTCGGATGGGGATTTGAATTCAAGTGAAGAAAGAGTAAACCTATCTTTTTCTGGCTCTAAGACTAGGAGTTCTAGTGGTCGACTCGGTTCTTTCAAATTGTTTCTCATTATTAAGAAAAGGTAACAAAGATAAAATACGAGCTTGTTTTATAGCAATAGTAATTAATCGTTGTTGTTTCAAGGTCAATCTATTCACTCGTCTAGATAATATTTTTCCCTGTTCACTAATAAATCGACTAATTAAACTCATGTTTTTATAATCAATTCGATCCCCCGATTGGATCGGGGGCAAACGCCTACGAAAAGATCGCTTGGATTTAAGAAAAGTTCGCTTGGATTTATCCATGGTTTGGTTAGTTTATTTCTTATCCCTAAAATCCTATTTCAGCCGTATCTCTAATTAGAATAAATAAATAGGATTTAGTTTGTTTATAATTATCTTTAACTTTAACTATGTTAAATATGTTATATATATAATGTCATTTTTTCCCTTTCCTTGTAAGATAAGAGCGCAGGTACTCGCTTCGATCTATTTCTTTATCTCCCCGTGAATCGTATGTTTGTTACAATATGGACAGAATTTTAGCAACTCCAATCGATTAGGCGTATTGTGCCGGTTCTTTTGAGTAATATATCTGGAAATGCCCGTTGATTCCTTATTAACACCGTTTCGAACACAAGCGGTACATTCCAAAAGAACCGGTATTCGCACATCTTTACCCTTGGCCATGAACCTCCTTTGGATTTTTCATTTACTCAACTCTTCCTCTTTCAATCCGAAACGAAAAAGAAGAAAGGAAGTAAAAAAATAGAATTTGTAACTTGCTATCTTCTTATGCAAGATTTCACTACAACCAATATAGGAAATAAGATAGAAAGATTTCTAAACTATATTTCAAATCACAGTACAGTATTTCATAGAAGTATCTTGTATAATACTCTTTCCCTAGAACCAGAGTTTCTATTCGACTTTCATAGAAATTTAATACAGAGAAATTTCATATTAATTTAATTCCAACCTGAACCCCAATCTCCCAGCCGTTGACTGCACTTTTATTCTTTCTCTTTCCTCCCTTATTCTAATTCTAAAAAGGGAAAAAAGAGAAAAGAGGGGGGGCTGCTATTTCATTTTATCTCTAATCTTCTTTATTCCTTCCCACTTCAATAACTAGAATGAAAAAAAGGGGAACGTCAACGCATCCGGGAAAAAACGATTAATCTCTATCAATAAACCTGCCAAAGAAACGAACCATAGAGTACTTAGTACCGGTGCCACAGAAAGGTATGTTTGTAGATCTCTCATTGAAAAAACTCCTTCATTTTATTTGTAATTTGTAATACAGAAGATAATACATATTGAAATGTACAATCATCCAATAAAAAGATTTACTTTTTTTTTATACAGAAAAAAACGTCCTTTTCTTCCCCAATATTGCCAACTCATTTATTTTTCCTAGGGGTTCCGTTCCATATTTCATATAGATAGAAGTTTTTTACTATTATTATATGTTAAATGAGACCAAAAAGACGAAATGGACATAAAAATTCTAGGTTTTAATAGAGGCGATAACGATGTGGAAAACAAGACAGGAATTCTCTACAATGACACTGTAGACCAATGGAAGGGATGTAGCGCAGCTTGGTAGCGCGTTTGTTTTGGGTACAAAATGTCACGGGTTCAAATCCTGTCATCCCTACCTATTACTGCTCTTTTGAGCAGTAATGAGGGATTTTTGAGATCAATTCACATTGGACATATCATATAGAATCTATCATTCTTATGATACCATATAGTGTATGCATACAAGATGTATTGGGGCCAATCCTTTTCTTTACAGTCTTATATTTTATGAGAAAAAAAAGCGCTCTTAGTTCAGTTCGGTAGAACGTGGGTCTCCAAAACCCGATGTCGTAGGTTCAAATCCTACAGAGCGTGATTCAGATCTTCTTCGATCGAATTCGACTGAAACACTAACTGGAACAGGAATCTTAATTTGACCTCCTGGATATTAAAGAAAGGAGGAGGTCAATAAAAAAAAAAGAGATGTTAATTAATCAAAGGTCCAACTGATCGCCACGCCTGTATTGTAAATATGCAGTTACAAATAATCCAGCCAAAGTAATAGGAATTAGGCCTAACACGATTCCAAATAGAAAAACTTCAATCATTTCAATTTGTTTGAAAGGAGAAAAAAAGAGGTAATATCTATACCTAAATATTAATCCGAATTACCATGAATCTCAATGACCAATAATTGGCAATTGACACGGTAAGTAACTAGAAATACGCAGAAGTTTGCGGAAAGATTGACTTTTATGAATTGTGCACTTAATTTCAAATAAGTCGTATCTTGCTCAGACCAATAAATAGAGCTGAGGTTATAGTTAAAGCCGTTAGTAGAAAACCGAAATAACTAGTTATGGTAGGCATTAAGGAGCTAAATGAAATATGTTCTTTTTATACATATGTTTATAAAAAAGTACTTACCTGAGTTTACTTTTTTGCAAAATAGGAGAGAAACAAAAATACCAATTGAAAGTTTTTGATTCATCTATCATTATAGACAGCACTAAGAAGGAAAAAGTCACAACTGTATAAAAATAAATTGATTCATCATCTGTAACATCTACCGATACCACGTTTGCAATCAGCGAATGCATTCTTGGATCATTTTTCAACTCAACTTATAAACGAATAATAAGAACTGGGTCGTGTAATTTCGTTTTTAAAATGAAAATGAAACTCTTTTCGAATCATTATGGAATCAAATTAGAAAATTATTCCTATTTTTCTCATTTTTTTTTATTGTATCGAATCTATTTTCTATTTTATAGCGAACAGTAATCTTAGAATAATTTTAATTTCATTTTAACTAATTAGATTCCGTAATAGGTTCACTCATATAATATAAATAATATTTTATTTTGAATGAATGAGAACAAAAAGTTATCAGATGATCACTCCAAAAAAATAGGTGTTTTGGTTCAACTATATTATAAGACTAGTCATTTCTATTCTCTTTTGCTTTAGAAGTTCTATTTTGTATCTTTCCATATTAGAAAATCCGCATCTTTGTAGTTAGTCAATAAAGAACCTTCAGTTTCGATCTAATCTAATATCTAATACAACAATGTATGCATTAGTGATTCC